AAAGGAAGTGCTAAATAATTGATTTCTGCCTTTACCTCTGGATGTAAAATGGTGCTGTATTTAATAGAAAATTCTTACAATGAAAGAGATTATCATATTTCCATAATAGATGCGAGATCTAGAAATTTTCCTTCCGTGGTTGTAAAAACAGTTTAACCTCCCTTTTCATTTTTTTTTAAGGAATTGGTTAATCGTCCAGTAACAAATACGAATAGTAAGTAGTAGATCCTATTCGATGAACGAAGAAATAAAAGAATAAAATAATTGGAATCAATAGTTGTAATAAATTGTTGGATTGGATCTCAACCCAAATCTTGATCTAGCTAGAAGAATGAGACTTTATGTTTTTTAAATATGGGAAATAAAAGTGGAAGTATTCAAAAATAAGAATTCAAAAAGAGTTTCATTTTTGAATGAAGTTACACGATCTAGTTCGTATTATTAGTTTATGCTTAACCACTGGGTCGGTAGGAATCATGGGATGGCTGGATGTTATAAATGAGAAATTCGTTTCTTTTATATGCCCGCTTATCTTTGTGCGTGGCGTTTATAATGATAGATGAATCAAAAACTTTCAATTGAACTTATTCTTTCTTTTTTTACAAAAATCGAAACTTAGGTAAATGCTTTAGAAACATATGTATAAAAAGACCTTATTTCATTTAACCCCTTCATGCTTACTATAACTAGTTATTTTGGTTTTCTACTGGTGGCTTTAACTATAACTTCAGCTCTATTTATTGGTTTGAGCAAGATACGACTTATTTAAAATTTCTCTATTTAAAATAAACAATTCAGAAAGTAAATCTTTCTGTGAGATTTCATGTCTTCTGTAGTTACTTTAGGGGCCAATTGTCAATTCTTGGTTATTGAGATTCACGCCAATTTGGATTAATATTTAGGTATAGATATGATATTACCTCTTTTTTTCTCCTTTTCAAAAAAAAATTGAAATGATTGAAGTTTTTTTATTTGGAATCGTGTTAGGCCTAATTCCTATTACTTTGGCTGGATTATTCGTAACTGCATATTTACAATACAGGCGTGGTGATCAGTTGGATCTTTGATTAATTTTGGCCTCCTCCTTTCTTTAATCCCCGGGAGGTCAAATTATAATTACTGTGCAAGTGACTGAATCCATTTCAGTCTAATCCGATCTACGAAGAAAAAATCACGCTCTGTAGGATTTGAACCTACGACATCGGGTTTTGGAGACCCACGTTCTACCGAACTGAACTAAGAGCGCTTTCTTATCAGAATAAAAAAGACTATAAAAAAGGATTGTTTTTCTAACACCAATCCATTTTATATGGATATATTCTATAGTTTCATAAAAATGAATGATTCTGTGCAACTCGAATGGATCTCAATTGATTCCTCGTTACTGCTCAAAGGGTCAGTGATAGATAGGGATGACAGGATTTGAACCCGTGACATTTTGTACCCAAAACAAACGCGCTACCAAGCTGCGCCACATCCCTTCAATTGTTCTACAGTGTCATTGTAGAGAATTCCTGCCTTGTTTTCCATATCCCTATTTCCTCCATCGAAAAACACAATTTATGCCCATTTCGTCTTTTTGATCTTATTTAACATATAATAATAAGAAAACGAAAAGACTTAATTATATATATATACGAAATACAAAATCCCGTATAAAAAAATGAGTATTTTTGGTTACAATAAATAAAAAAGGGAGGTTTTTCAATGCGAGATCTAAAAACATATCTCTCGGTGGCCCCAGTATTAAGTACGCTATGGTTCGGGGCTTTAGCAGGCCTATTGATAGAGATTAATCGTTTTTTCCCGGATGCGTTGACATTCCCCTTTTTTTCATTCTAATTATTGACATCGGGGGGGATGAAGAAAATTCGAGATACAATTAAATATCTATGACTAATTGCCCCTCCCCCTTTTTTCTCTTTTTTCCCTTTTTTATTTTTAGAATAAGGGACGAAAGAGAAAGAATAGAAGTGGATTCGGCGTCTGCGAGACTGGGGTTCAAACTCGAATTAAATTCATATTAATAAGGGCGTGGGGATAGAGTAGTAAAAGGTGGGTCTGGGGCAAGAATACAAGATCTTTAATTGAAATGCCGTCCTTCAAATAGAAATAGAGTTTCTAGATCATTATCTTACTTATTATTTAATATGGCTTTGCTTTGATTATTACTTTATTGATTTTGATCTTTTAGAGTTGGATTTCAAGTTAAGTAACTTCTCTTTTTTTCTTCCTTTCGAATCAAAATAGAAGAGTTGAGTAAATCAAAAATCCAAGGGAGGTTCATGGCCAAGAGGAAAGATGCGCGAATAACAGTAATTTTGGAATGTACTAGTTGTATGCGAAATAGTGTTAAGAAGGTACCAACAGGCATTTCCAGATATATTACTCAAAAGAATCGGCACAATACGCCGAATCGATTAGAATTGAGAAAATTCTGTCCCTATTGTTACAAACATATGATTCACGGGGAAATAAAGAAATAGATCGAACGACGTATGTCTTATCCCTGAAAAGGGAAAGATGACATTATATAGAACATATTTAAATTAAAATATAAAAGAATCCTATTGGGGGTTAAGATGACAATTAAGAAATAGGATTTTCGGGATAAGAAATAAACTAAACAAACAAACCATGGATAAATCCAAGCGACCTTTTCTTAAATCCAAGCAATCTTTTCGTAGGCGGTTGCCCCCGATTCAATCGGGGGATCGAATTGATTATAGAAACATGAGTTTAATTAGTCGATTTATTAGTGAACAAGGAAAAATATTATCTAGACGGGCGAATAGATTGACCTTGAAACAACAACGATTAATTACTATTGCTATAAAACAAGCTCGTATTTTATCTTTGTTACCTTTTCTCAATAATGAGAAACAATTTGAAAGAACCGAGCCGACCGCTAGAGCTGCAGGCCTTAGAACCCGAAATAAATAAGCTTATTCTTTGTTCACTTGAATCAGAATTCCAACCCGAACTCAAACGCAAATTAGTGTTTTGTTCGACAAATCCGAGAATCCAGATTTGATTATCGGGTCGTAACAAAAAAACGAATCGAAAAAAAGATTTTTTATTGAACGTGTTCATTCATTTTGACTACTTTAACATATTTTTTCATAGTAATTTGACCCCACCTTCCCGGAGTTCATTCTCCGGGGAACTCCATTTAAATTATTCCAGTGTATTCTTTACAATCTGCTTCTTTTCTGATTTCGTTGGAAATCATATAAAGACAATTCCGATTTGATATAGCTATTTGAGCTAGTATTTTACGATTAATAACCAACCGTCTATTGTATAGATCATGTATTAATTTACTATAACTATAAGATACTCCCCCTTCTCGAATTACTGCGTTTATGCGAGCGATCCACAAACGACGAAAATTTCTCTTTTGATTGTCCCGATCGCGATGAGCCGAAACCAAAGCTCTTATTTTCTGTTGAGTAATAGTTCGAGTAAGTCTTGAATGGGCCCCCAAAAAACTTGATGCAAATAAACGAATTTTTGTTCTACGTCTCCGGGCTATATATCCGCGTTTAATTCTGGTCATTGAATAAATAAAACTTTGACGAATAACTAATTGATTTCTTTTCTTTCAGTTATCCTTTTCCCCGCCCTGGTCTATTAATAACCAAACGGATTTTTCCAATGTATAAAATAAAAATTCCAATGGCTCGGCTACTATAACCTTCCCGACCGCGATTTTTCTTTTTTAGGTATTTGACTGTGAAATACAAAAGAAATAAGAAATTTTCTTTTGCTAGGTGTCAAAAATAAAGTCAATAAAAAAATAGAAATTAAATGGATAAAGAAATCGTGGGTTACATCGTTTCTATGGTTACTTCTTAAACGGTGAGGTCTTCTCTATACACCGGAGCCTTTAAAACAAAACTTCATTTAATCAATGTTTTTGGTAACTTGTATAGTTCACACCACGCTATTTGGCTCTACCCATAAATTATCCAGTAACGGGTCTTTCACAATGAGACCCACCTATACAGTAACGGTATTTAATTCTGAAAGTTAGCCGGATAGCTGACCCTCGTAGTCCGTTCTTGATCGGGTGAGAACTTCATTTTTATGTTTTTTTGAATTTCAATAAGATTTCCTCCGCTTAATGGATAACCACTTGTTACCAATGGAGAATTGGTTATCATCTTAAATTCAAGTGGTTGGATTTGCAACAACGGAAACCATAAACTTTATCCACAATTAGGGGGATCAATTTTCTTATTTTTAGATAGTGAATGGAGTTCCTTCTTCCATTCTATCCTATTCACGGGTATTGATCATTTATGCTGGAAAGCGGTTTTTTGCTTTTTTGTGTCAGTTCATGATCTAAACGAGTCGCACATACACCCTAGTACATGTTCCTCGGCGCTGAGGACATCCCCCAAGAGCGGGGGATTTCGTGACATTTCGAATTGGCTGTCTTGTATTTCTAATAAGTTGTTTAATAGTTGGCATGTTGAATCATATACTTATAAGGGATGGTTTAGATTGATCCTAACCGGGATGATTATGAATTTTTCCTATTTAATAGAATAGTAAACTCGGATTTAAAATCTTAAATCATGGATTTGCACAAAAGACATTTTTTTCACCCAACTGCTACAAGATCAACAATTCCATAAGCTCGGGCTTCTGTTGCTGACATAAAAACGTCCCTTTCCATGTCTTCCGATACAACCCATAACGGTTTACCCGTCCTTTGTACATAAACCCTTGTGAGGGTTTCTCGTAGTTTCAACAGTTCTTCCGCTTCCAGGATAAATTCGCCCGTTTGCGCCTCATAAAAAGAACTCGCGGGTTGATGGATCATTACCCTGATGATATAAGGGTTCTCTATCTGGTGTGATGAAACGAACCGAAAAGAAAGATAATGAATAATAGGAAAAAAGATAGAATTGAACAACCGTACGGGCATCATCTTTTGTGCATTGCATACGGCTCTACAATCAAATTGACCCTTAACTTTTTATTTTTCTATTCAAGAAAGATAAAAATAGAATCTATCAACCCCAGATGGGTAAATGGTCAAATTGCCACCCTTTCTTTCGGAGGAGTTAAAAAAATACTACGGTGGTTCCGTTGCTTTATATTTTAAAACGTATTCTTTTTTTGGCTTTGATTCAGCAATCCCAAAGTTTCTTTTTGATCCAACCAAAAAAGGGAAAATCTTATTTTTTCGCACTCTTTTTTTATACCATAAATATTGTTAAGAGCCCGCGAGTATGAAAATAAAAAAGTTTGTGACGCTGAATTGGACTTCCGATAGATAAGAGAAAATCGGAAATACCTTTTATCTCATACTACTCTCTCGATACATAATCGAATGAAAGAAAAGAATATCTAATTTTTTTCATATCGAATTCGAAGTGCCATGCTATTATTACTTAATATTCCTATGGCGAAGGCATAGTTTTCTTTTTTCTTTCAAATAAAAAAACCTCATTGGCGCCAAGCGTGAGGGAATGCTAGACGTTTGGTAATTTCTCCTCCAACTAGGATAAAGGATCCCATTGACGCGGCTAATCCCATGCATATTGTATGGACCTCTGGTCCCACAAATTGCATAGTATCATAAATAGCTACTCCAGGTATTACCCACCCGCCCGGAGAGTTTATAAACAAAAACAAATCTTTGGTACCATCCTCGATACTGAGATATACCATAAGACCAATAAGTTGATTCGAGATCTCACTATCAACTTCTTGGCCTAAAAAAAGCAATCTTTCTCGATAAAGTCGGTTGAGTAGGGTAAAATTGTATCCCTTAGGAACCGTACATGCACCTTTTGATGCATACGGTTCAAAAAAATTTGCGAAAAAAGAATCAACGGCTAGATTTGAGTCCCCTTTCTTTTTTCTATTTATAACAGGTTTTTCTAACTTATAACGAAAGAGCTTTTTTTGATTTTTCAATAAAGACCAATTTTGCCTTCTTTTCTTTCTTTTTTTATAATAGAAAAAAGTCAATAAACTTATCGAATTAACTTTTCATTGATGTATTGTTTCATCGAGATTCAATCCAAACCGCGATGGTATTTTCTTGTTCCTGAATGGGTCTCTTTAATCTTTTTAGGTTTATGCTCTACTCCGGGTAAAGATCCGCCCGATTTTTATTTGCACATATAGGACAAATCTTCCCATCACCATTTCTTTTTTTATGACTTTACAAATAACAAACAAGAATCTTTTATGATACGCGTAGTAATCATAGATCTATTTATTACCAATTGGGTTTTTTCTAAACGGAGCCTGGATACTTCATTTTTTTAGTCCAACCAAAGCCAACCATAAATTATTATAATTGATAGATAATAGTACTATGAATTCCCCAAAACAATGCATCTAATTGCACTTCACGCTCCAATTTTTTGATGATTCAATTTCTGTTTCTTGGGCGAAACAGAGGATATCTCGGTCGGGGGAGAGAACGGGGAAATCCCATATGACCCAATATATCTGACAAGCCGCACTATACGTCAACCCAAGATGCATCTTCCTCTCCAGGACTTCGGAAAGGTACTTTTGGAACACCAATAGGCATGAATTTAAAGAAAAAAGAACTAAATACTATATTTCACTTTGGTGTGGAAACGTAACAGTATGGTTTTACTGTCTTTATAATATTGGCTCTATCATATTTATTTTATCCATAGATTAGAAAAATTCAGAAAGAAAAAATAAATAAAGGAAACTTTTTACGATTTTACGAATAGGTCTTTCTAATAATAAATAAGGATGGGCGCGTTTACTCATAGAAAATGGTATCGATCCACCATTGCGTATTGGGACTTATCGAGTATAGAATAAATCTGCTTCTCTTTGTTCCTACGAACAGAATAGAAAAAATATTCATCTAACCCTTGTTATGAAATAATCTTCCGAACAAAGGGTGTCCATAAGATAGTCATAGTATACTTTTCCAACGCAATAAAGTTACGTAGTGTTTATTTTTTCTTTGATATAAGGGGTATTTTCCATGGGTTTGCCTTGGTATCGTGTTCATACCGTTGTATTGAATGATCCCGGCCGGTTGCTTTCCGTTCATATAATGCATACAGCTCTGGTTGCTGGTTGGGCGGGCTCGATGGCTCTGTATGAATTAGCTGTTTTTGATCCTTCTGACCCTGTTCTTGATCCGATGTGGAGACAGGGTATGTTCGTTATACCCTTCATGACTCGTTTAGGAATAACCAATTCATGGGGAGGTTGGAGTATTACAGGAGGGACTGTAACGAATCCGGGGGTTTGGAGTTACGAAGGTGTAGCCGGGGCACATATTGTGTTTTCCGGCTTATGCTTTTTGGCAGCTATCTGGCATTGGGTTTATTGGGATCTAGAAATATTTTGTGATGAACGTACAGGAAAACCTTCTTTGGATTTGCCCAAGATCTTTGGAATTCATTTATTTCTCTCCGGGGTGGCTTGCTTTGGTTTTGGTGCATTTCATGTAACGGGCTTGTACGGTCCTGGAATATGGGT